ACGTTCACTAAAAAAAAATCCTTTTGTAGCTAATCATTTATTGGAAAAAATAAAGAAGCTTAACATGAGAGAGGAAAAAGAGATAATAGTAACTTGGTCCCGGGCATCTACCATTATACCCACAATGATCGGCAATACAATTGCCATTCATAATGGAAAGGCGCATTTACCTATTTATATAACGGATCGTATGGTGGGTCAAAAATTAGGAGAATTTGCACCTACTCTTACTTTCCAGGGACACGCGAGAAACGATACTAGATCTCTCCGTTAATAAAATAAAGTGAAATAGGTGCTCATCGTTCATTGGCGGGAGGCGAACCTTATCTTATGTCAAAGTGGAGAAAGTGGAAGAAGACCTTGAAAAAGCAGAAGATGAAGAGGAGCTCGAGTACACAAGTACAAGCTTTAGCTCAACGTATATGTATGTCTGCTCACAAAGCACGAAGAGTCATTGATCAGATTCGTGGGCATTCCTATGAGAAAACACTTATGTTACTGGAACTCATGCCTTATCGAGCATTTTATCCCATTTTTAAACTGGTTTATTCTGCAGCAGCAAATGCTAGTCACAATAAAAGTTTCAACGAAGCTGATTCGGTCATTAGTAAAGCCGAAGTCAATGGGGGTACTATCGTGAAAAAGTTAAAACCCAGGGCTAGAGGACGTAGTTATCCGATAGAAAGACCCGCCTGTCATATAATTATTGTATTGAAGGATAGCTCTAAAAAGAAAACAGATCAGGATATATTTTTAGAAACAAAAAATGTATGGAGAGATCCTATAATAGAAAGATATATAGAGAAGGAGAGAGAGAGAGAAAAAAAAAGATGGGTCAAAAAATAAATCCACTTGGTTTCCGCCTTGGCGAAAACCAAAGTCATCGTTCCCTTTGGTTCGCACAACCAAAAAGTTATTACATAGGTCTCCAGGAAGATGAAAAAATACGGGATTGTATCAAGATATATGTACAAAAAAATATAAGAGTATCTTCAAGTTTCGAAGGAATTGGAATTGCACATATAGAGATTCAAAAAAAAATGGACTTGATCCAGGTCATAATCTATATTGGATTCCCAAATTTGTTAATAGAAGGCCAAACACGAGGAATCGAAGAATTGCAGATCAATGTACAAAAGGGGCTTCATTCTGTGAACCGGAGACTTAACATTGCTATTACAAGAGTTGCAAAACCTTATGGACAACCTAATATTCTTGCAGAATATATAGCTCTACAATTAAAGAATAGGGTTTCGTTTCGAAAGGCAATGAAAAAAGCTATTGAATTAACTGAACAAGCAGACACAAAAGGAATTCAAGTGGAAATTGCAGGGCGTATCGACGGAAAAGAAATTGCACGTGTCGAATGGATCAGAGAAGGTAGGGTTCCCCTCCAAACCATTCGAGCTAAAATTGATCATTGTTCCTATACAGTTCGAACTGCCTATGGGGCATTGGGCATCAAAATTTGGATATTTGTAGACGAGCAATAATGGACCCTTCCTTTGCTTGCCATTCTATTCAGTGATAGAACAAAAACTACAAACTATTCCTTTTCACTTCAATAAAAAAAAAAATAAAAAATGAGCAATTCTAATTCTATAAGGTTGAATAAAAATTCGATTGACCTTTTGGTGGAACTGCTATGCTTAGTGTGTGACTCGTTGGTTTTTTATTTAAAGTTGGGATTCAAAAAACAGACCAGCCCCTAACTAATAACTATAAGAACTAGTAACCAACTCATTGCTTTGTATTATCGAGATCCAAGGAAGCAGTCGACATATGATGTATCGATCATATAGTTGTAGCAACTGAAATCTTTTTTTTTCCATAAAGGAAAAATCCATTTATAGGTTGGAAAGAAAAATAGAGGGATGTGGGTAACTGGAAGGGCGAGAGAAAGAGAGAAGGAGAATCTCCATGATATATGATTCCAATATGTATGGTCTATCAATCACATCATATCATAAAAGGCAGTGTGATAAAGCATCAATACTGATTCGTCCATAATTAGATGAATACGGTTCATAAGAAAAATGCAAATAATGAAGAGCCCCGAGTCAATAGAGACTGAGGAGATTGGCTCGGGAACGAATTTAATTAGGAGCTCCATTGCATAGTTCAGGCCTAGCCATTAATGGAAAAGCTATGGGAACGACGAAACCTGTGACTGCGGAAGATTCTATTGAAAACGAATCCTAATGATTCATTGGGTGGGATGGCGGAATCAACCAGGAACCAATTAATTTCTTCTGATAGGTCATGGGTTCACCCTACGAATGAAGCAAATATGGAAAGAGTCAATATTCGCCCGCGAAACCATTATTGGATTGCAGTATTTTGACAGATTCGGTAAAGGTCAAGGATTCATTTTCAAAAGAAAGGCATTATCCCGTATAAATAAAATAGAAATATCCGTCTAGCCGTATATACTATATACTATACGGCTTCCCGTGTGACAGATTAAATATCAATAAATTCCATGATTCAGTCTATTATT